AGAGGAATGTATAAACCAATGCTTCCATAGATTCGATCGTGGTTTACAATTATAGCTTCCATACCTGTTTATTTTTTGTTTATTTTGGGGGGATCATATCCCGGATAAAGAAAGAGCAAGAGTAACAAAAAAAAATGACGATTCAAATCAAGATTTCTATGGTACCCTATATCAACATCAAATCATAAAAAGAAAATAGATTCGAAAGAAAGAAATGTTGTATCAGATTGCTTGTCTTCTTGTAGTTGGATCTCCAAGTTTTTGGAATGCTCCAAATTCTACTTGAGCATCCAAATCTGGGTCAATACCAGCAAAAACGTCTCTAAACAAAGTTCGAGCACCATGCCAAATGTGTCCGAAGAAGAAGAGCAAAGCAAATGAAGCATGTCCAAAAGTAAACCAACCCCTTGGACTGCTACGAAAAACACCATCGGATTTCAAAGTAGCACGATCTAATTCAAAAATTTCTCCCAATTGAGCGCGCCTAGCATATTTTTTGACAGTAACAGGATCACTATAACTGACTCCATTGAGTTCACCACCGTAGAACTCAACAGTTACACCTACTTGTTCGACACTATACTTTGATTCTGCCCTTCGAAAAGGAACATCAGCTCTAACAATCCCGTCTCCGTCTACCAAAACGACCGGAAATGTTTCAAAAAAGGTAGGCATACGACGTACAAAAAGTTCACGGCCTTCTTTATCTCTAAAGATAGGATGTCCTAACCATCCAACTGCTATTCCATCCCCGTTATCCATTGAGCCCGCCCTGAATAATCCCCCTTTTGCCGGATTATTTCCGATGTAATCATAAAAGGCTAATTTTTCGGGAATTTTAGACCAAGCTTCTGATAAACTTTGATTTTCGGCTAATCCAGCGCTAACCCTTCTATATATTTCTTGTTGGAAGTACCCCTGATCCCATTGATAACGAGTAGGCCCAAATAATTCGATGGGGGTAGTCGCTGAACCATACCACATAGTTCCGGCAACAACAAAAGCTGCAAAAAAGACAGCAGCGATACTACTGGAAAGGACAGTTTCAATATTGCCCATGCGCAATCCTTTGTATAGACGTTGGGGCGGGCGAACGCTAAGATGAAATAGGCCTGCTAATATGCCCAAAGTCCCTGCTGCAATATGATGAGAGGCTATTCCTCCCGGAACAAAAGGATCAAAACCCTCCACACCCCACGCTGGATTTACAGATTGTACTTTTCCTGTTAGCCCATAAGGATCGGATACCCATATGCCAGGACCATACAAGCCTGTTACATGAAATGCACCAAAACCAAAGCAAGCCACGCCTGCAAGAAATAAATGTATTCCAAATATTTTTGGCAAATCCAAAGAAGGTTTTCCTGTACGTTCATCACAAAATATTTCTAGATCCCAATACACCCAATGCCAGATAGCTGCCAAAAAGCACAATCCAGAAAAGAAAATATGCGATCCAGCCACACCTTCATAACTCCAAATACCCGGATTCGTTACACTCCCCCCCGTGATACTCCAACCGCCCCATGAATTGGTTATTCCTAAACGAGTCATGAAGGGTATAACGAACATACCCTGTCTCCACATTGGATCAAGAACAGGGTCAGAAGGATCAAAAACCGCTAATTCATACAGAGCCATCGAACCGGCCCAACCAGCAACCAAAGCAGTATGCATTATATGAACAGAAAGCAAACGTCCGGGATCATTCAATACAACGGTATGAACACGATACCAAGGCAAACCCATGGAAATACCCCTTTATGAAAGAAAAAAGACACTACGTAACTTTATTGCATTGGAAAAGACTATACTATGACTATGTTATGGACCCCCCTATTTAGTGGATTATTTCAACGTAAGGGTTCATATTTGTTCTATTCTGTTGGTAATAATGGAACAGTTTTGTTCGTAGGAACACAGAGAAGCAGATTTATTCTATACTCGATAAGTACCAATACGCAATGGGGAGGTTAATGCCATTTTCTATGAGCGAATGTGCCCATACTTGTTCATCATTAGAGGACACTATTCGTAATAATTTTCCCTTTTTTTTCTTACTTTCTTTATAAATTTTTCTAATTTTATGAATAAAATTAGAGTTAGAGTAGGATAAAGTACAATAATTTAATTCTAAAGATAATAAAGGCTTTGTTACGTTTCCACATCAAAGTAAAATATAGTACTTAGTTCTTTTTTCTTTCATTTAATGCCTATTGGTGTTCCAAAAGTACCTTTTCGAAGTCCTGGAGAGGAAGATGCATCTTGGGTTGACATATAGTGCGACTTGTCAGATATATTGGGTCATATGGGATTTTCCCGTTTTCTCCCCAATCGAGATATCCTCTGTTTCGCCCACGAAAGATTCATTGAATCATCAAAAATTTGGAGCGTGAAGTGCAATTAGATCCATTTTTGGGGGGGATTCGAATTATTATTACTATTCTAAATTAGAAGAATTTATGGTTGGCTTAGTTGGACTACTACATTGAAGTATCCAGGCTCCGTTTAAAAAAACCAAGTAGTCTATATCATAAAGGATTCCTATTTCCTATTCTTAAAAAAATCCTTTTTTGTAAGTAGAAGTTATTTCAAACTCTTATGTTAATCAATCAATCGAGTAATATGCATGAAGCCGTCAACTATTTTACGGAATGCGTGAATTGAAAAAAAAAAAGAAGGGATAACAAAAAGAAGTGGTAATGGGAGCATTTGTACTATATGTGCAAATCAAAATCGGGCGGATCTTTACCCGGAGTAGAGCATAAACCTAAAAAGATTAAAGAGGCCCATTTAAGAACAAGAAAATGACATCGTGATTTGGATTGAATCTCGATGAAACAATCCATCAATGAAAAGTTAATTGGATAAGTTTATTTTATATTATACGTTATAAATATAATAAATATAAGGATAAAGAAAGGAACACAAACTCATGTTTCGTGAAAAATAAAAGAAAATCCTTTTATTATAAGTTATTGCTTATATATAAGTTATTGCTATTGCTATGAAAAAAGAAAAAGTATTGGAATCTACACATTGATTCTCTTTTTTTTTGAACCGTATGCGTCAAAAGGCGCCTGTACGGTTCCTGGGGGATACAATTTGACCCTAATCAACCGACTTTATCGAGAAAGATTACTTTTTTTAGGTCAAGAGGTTGATAGCGAGATCTCAAATCAACTTATTGGTCTTATGATATATCTTAGTATCGAGGATGATACTAAAGATCTGTATTTGTTTATAAACTCTCCTGGCGGATGGGTAATACCGGGGGTGGCTCTTTATGATACTATGCAATTTGTGCTACCAGATGTACATACAATATGCATGGGATCAGCCGCTTCAATGGGATCTTTTATCCTGGTCGGAGGAGAAATTACCAAACGTTTAGCATTCCCTCACGCTTGGCGCCAATGAGGCTTTTATTTGACAGAAAAAAGAAGACTATGCCTTCGCCATATGAAATATGAATATTAAGTAATAATAGCATGGCACTTTGAATTCGATATAAGAAATTTTGTTTTCGAAACATTAGATTAGATTATGTATCGAGAGAGTAATATGAGAAAAAGGTATTTCCTATTTTATTATCGGAAGTCCAGTTCAGCGTCACAAACTTTTTTTCACACCAGAGGTCTCTTAAGAATATTTTTTAGAGAGTATAGAGCGAAAAAAAACAAGATTCTTTTTTCCTTAGTTTATTGGATCAAACAAAAAAGCAACTTTGGGATTGCTGAATAACAGACAAATCACAGACAAAAAAATATAATAAATATAGAAAGCAACGGAGCCATCATAGTATTTTTGAATTCCTCCGAAAGGAAGGGTGGTAAGTTGATCATTTACCTATCGGGGTCTGATCGATCCTATTTTTTTAGGTAAGGGTCAATTTGATTGTAGAGCCGTATGCAATGCATAATGCCCGTACGGTTGTTCGATTCTATCTTTTTTTTTCTTGTTATTCTTTTATTACTTTCTTTTATCTTCCCCTCATCTAGAGAAACCTTTTATTATCTTATATCATCAGGGTAATGATCCATCAACCTGCTGGTTCTTTTTCTGAAGTAGCAACGGGAGAATTCATCCTGGAAGTGGGAGAACTGCTGAAACTACGTGAAACCCTGACAAGGGTTTATGTACAAAGAACGGGCAAACCCTTATGGGTTGTATCCGAAGACATGGAAAGAGATGTTTTTATGTCAGCAACAGAGGCCCAAGCTTATGGAATTGTTGATCTTGTAGCGGTTGAATGACAATAGCCTGGATTTCGCGTCAATTCGTAATTTCAAATTAACCCTGCCGAGTTTCATTTTAATATTCTATGATGAATGATTTTTATTTCCTATTCTATTGAATAAAAGTAATTCATAATCATCCGGTTAGGATCGATCTAAACCAGCCCATTATGTATATGATTCAACATGCCAACGATTAAACAACTTATTAGAAATACAAGACAGCCAATTAGAAATGTCACAAAATCCCCCGCGCTTCGGGGATGCCCTCAGCGTCGAGGAACATGTACTAGGGTGTATGTGCGACTCGTTCAGATCATGAACTAGAACAAAGGAAAGAGAACAATGTTCAAATAAAAATGATCAAATAGGATAGAACGGAAAAATGAACTACATTTCTTTTTTATTATCTAAAAAGAAAGATAATTGATCATATTCCTTTTATTTTGTATGAAATTTATGGTTTCTATTGGTGTAAAACCACTCACCTCAATTTAAGATGAGAAGCAATTCTCCATTGGTAGCAAATGGTTATCCATTAAGCGGAGGAAATCTTAGTTAACATAGACCCCTCTTGCAAGAACGGACTAACAAGGTCAGCTACCCAGCCAACTTTCATAATTAAATACCGTTACTGTATAGGTAGAGCTCGTTGTGAAAGACCTATTACTGGAGAATTTCTGGGTAGAGCCGAAGAATGTGAACTATACAAGTTAGCAATAACATTGATTAAATGAAGTAAAGGCTCCGGTGTATAGAGAAGACCTCACCGTTTAAGAAGTAACCATAGAAACGATGGAATCCACTATTTATTTATCATGCTATTTTTTTTTTAATACCTAGTATATCGTATTTCGAGGTGAAATGCCTAGAAAAAATCGTGGTTGGGAAGGTTATAGTAGCCAAAGCCATTGGAATTTTTAGTTTATACATTGGAAAAATCCGTTTTGTTATTAATATACTAGGAAAGGGGCAAAAGAATAACTGAAAGAAAGGAAATCTATTAGTTATTCGTTAAAGTTTCATTTATTCAATGACCAGAATTAGACGGGGATATATCGCTCGGAGACGTAGAACAAAAATTCGTTTATTTGCATCAAGCTTTCGGGGGGCTCATTCAAGACTTACTCGAACTATTACTCAACAAAAAATAAGAGCTTTGGTTTCGGCTCATCGGGATAGGGATAAGCAAAAAATTAATTTTCGTCGTTTGTGGATCACTCGAATAAATGCAGCAATTCGTGAAAGGGGGGTATGCTATAGTTATAGTAGGTTAATAAATGATCTGTACAAAAGACAGTTGCTTCTTAATCGTAAAATACTTGCACAAATAGCTATCTCAAATAGGAATTGTCTTTATATGATTTCCAATGAGATCATAAAAGAAGTAAGTTGGAAGGAATCCACCGGTTAAACGGAGTTGCCCGGAGAATGAACTCCGGGAAGGTCGAATAAAAATGAATGAATAGAATATGATAAAATATGAGAAAGTAGTCAAAATAAATATGAATCAACACGTTCAATAAAAAAATTTATTCTTCCCAGATTATTATTTTTTTTTCTTACGACACGAGAATTCAATTCGGATTCTTGGATTTTTCCAACAAAAGACCAATCCGCTTTTGAGTTCGGATGGGGATTTGAATTCAAGTGAAGAAAGAGTAAACCTATCTTTTTCTGGCTCTAAGACTAGGAGTTCTAGTGGTCGACTCGGTTCTTTCAAATTGTTTCTCATTATTAAGAAAAGGTAACAAAGATAAAATACGAGCTTGTTTTATAGCAATAGTAATTAATCGTTGTTGTTTCAAGGTCAATCTATTCACTCGTCTAGATAATATTTTTCCCTGTTCACTAATAAATCGACTAATTAAACTCATGTTTTTATAATCAATTCGATCCCCCGATTGGATCGGGGGCAAACGCCTACGAAAAGATCGCTTGGATTTAAGAAAAGTTCGCTTGGATTTATCCATGGTTTGGTTAGTTTATTTCTTATCCCTAAAATCCTATTTCAGCCGTATCTCTAATTAGAATTAGAATAAATAAATAGGATTTAGTTTGTTTATAATTATCTTTAACTATGTTAAATATGTTATATATATAATGTCATTTTTTCCCTTTCCTTGTAAGATAAGAGCGCAGGTACTCGCTTCGATCTATTTCTTTATCTCCCCGTGAATCGTATGTTTGTTACAATATGGACAGAATTTTAGCAACTCCAATCGATTAGGCGTATTGTGCCGGTTCTTTTGAGTAATATATCTGGAAATGCCCGTTGATTCCTTATTAACACCGTTTCGAACACAAGCGGTACATTCCAAAAGAACCGGTATTCGCACATCTTTACCCTTGGCCATGAACCTCCTTTGGATTTTTCATTTACTCAACTCTTCCTCTTTCAATCCGAAACGAAAAAGAAGAAAGGAAGTAAAAAAATAGAATTTGTAACTTGCTATCTTCTTATGCAAGATTTCACTACAACCAATATAGGAATAGGAAATAAGATAGAAAGATTTCTAAACTATATTTCAAATCACAGTACAGTCATACAGTATTTCATAGAAGTATCTTGTATAATACTCTTTCCCTAGAACCAGAGTTTCTATTCGACTTCCATAGAAGTTTAATTAATAATTAATTTAATACAGAGAAATTTCATATTAATTTAATTCCAACCTGAACCCCAATCTCCCAGCCGTTGACTGCACTTTTATTCTTTCTCTTTCCTCCCTTATTCTAATTCTAAAAAGGGAAAAAAGAGAAAAGAGGGGGGGCTGCTATTTCATTTTATCTCTAATCTTCTTTATTCCTTCCCACTTCAATAAAATAACTAGAATGAAAAAAAGGGGAACGTCAACGCATCCGGGAAAAAACGATTAATCTCTATCAATAAACCCGCCAAAGAAACGAACCATAGAGTACTTAGTACCGGTGCCACAGAAAGGTATGTTTGTAGATCCCTCATTGAAAAAACTCCTTCATTTTATTGTAATTTGTAATACAGAAGATAATACATATTGAAATGTACAATCATCCAATAAAAAGATTTACTTTTTTTTATACAGAAAAAAACGTCCTTTTCTTCCCCAATATTGCCCAACTCATTTATTTTTCCTAGGGGTTCCGTTCCATATTTCATATAGATAGAAGTTTTTTACTATTATTATATGTTAAATGAGACCAAAAAGACGAAATGGACATAAAAATTCTAGATTTTAATAGAGGCGATAACGATGTGGAAAACAAGACAGGAATTCTCTAC